TCGGTTTTCTACTAGCAGCTTTGACTATAACCTCGGCTCTATTTATCGGTCTAAACAAGATACGACTTATTTGAAATTAATTGCATGAACCATTCCTAAAAAAAAACCTTCTGTGGTAGTTCATATATTCTATAGTTCCTTACCCGGCCCATTTCCAATTCTTGGTCATTGAATTCATGGGTAATACGGATTAATATTTAAGGATAGATATTACCTCTCCTTTTCTGCGTTCAAAGAAATTGAAATGATTGAAGTTTTTCTATTTGGAATTGTCTTAGGTCTAATTCCTATTACTTTGGCTGGATTATTCGTAACTGCATATTTACAATACAGACGCGGTGATCAATTGGACCTTTGATTAATTAACATCTCTTTTTTTTGATTGACCTCCTACTTTCTTTAATCTACAGGAGGTCAAATTCAGATTGCTGTTCAAGTTTTTCAGTCTAATTTTCAAACGAACAAATAACAAGAATGGAATCACGCTCTGTAGGATTTGAACCTACGACATCGGGTTTTGGAGACCCACGTTCTACCGAACTGAACTAAGAGCGCTTTATTATCACAAAAATCATTTTATTTTGTGACCCAATTCGTCTTGCATGTATATACTATCATAAATAATATAATAAAATTAAAGATTTATTTTGTATATCCAATTTTAATCAATTTCAATTGATCCCTCGTTACTGCCCATAAGGAATAGGTAGGGATGACAGGATTTGAACCCGTGACATTTTGTACCCAAAACAAACGCGCTACCAAGCTGCGCTACATCCCTTTCAATTGGCCTACAGTGTCATTGTAGAGAATCTCTGTCTTGTTTTCCACATCTTTATTTCTTCCATTAATATACACAATCTTGCTATTTCTTCTTTTTGGTCTCATATATCATATAACATATAGTAATAAAAGACTTATACTATATACGTATTAAATAAAGATGAAACCCGCCGTAAAGTAAAAAAAAGAACACTTTTTCGGGAATTCTCAAGTAGAAGTAAAAAGGAACTTATTTTTTTGTTTTAAGAAAAGGAATATCGACTATCTACTGTACTGAATCGTTGTACATTTTAATTTGAATTAGGGATTCTGCGTACAAATATAAGTGGTCAGTAGTTAACTACATATACACATCGGGTCATATATGTATTACCATTATTTATTACATTTTAGAATAAAATTACAATAAAAAGAAGGAGGATTTTCAATGCGAGATCTAAAAACATACCTCTCCGTGGCACCGGTAGTAAGTACTCTATGGTTCGGGTCTTTAGCGGGTTTATTGATAGAGATCAATCGTTTATTTCCAGATGCGTTGATATTTCCTTTTTTTTCATTCTAGTTAGTGAGATGGGGGGGGGTGAAGAAGATTAGAGATACAATCAAATATCTGTGACTAATCCCTCTCCTTCTCTTCTTTTTTTTATAAACGGAAATGTGATGGCTGTAGCAACAATATCATACAAGATACTTAAATGAAATACTGTACAGCGATTTACATTTATAAAGTCTAAATAGAGTCAGAAATCATTATAGTCCTTATTATTACTATAGTGATTATTGATTGATTGAAATTGAAACGAAATCTTTCATAATTTGATTTAGAGTTAGCAACTTTTATTTATTTTTTTTTTTCGTTCCTTTCTTCTTCTTCCCTTCGGATTGGAAAATAGAAAAATGGAGTCAGTCAAAAACCCAAAGGAGGTTCATGGCCAAGGGTAAAGATGTCCGAGTAACGGTTATTTTGGAATGTACCGCTTGTGTTCGAAATCGTGTTAATAAAAAATCAATGGGCATTTCCAGATATATTACTCAAAAGAATCGACATAATACGCCCAGTCGATTAGAATTGAGAAAATTCTGTCCCTTTTGTTACAAACATACGATTCACAGTGAAATAAAGAAATAGATCGAACCGATCGCCTCCGCGTCCGCCTTCCAATCCAAGGAAGATGAAAAACGACATGTTATATATAACATAACAATTTCTATAACATATATTAAATATAAACAAATCCTATTTATTAATTCTAAATCTTTTTTGATCGTTTTTGTTTTGATCCGATCGAAATAGGAGTAGGATTTTCGGGATAAGGAATAAACAAACCATGGATAAATCCAAGCGATTCTTTCTTAAATCCAAGCGATCTTTTCGTAGGCGTTTGCCCCCGATCCAATCGGGGGATCGAATTGATTATCGAAACATGAGTTTAATTAGTCGATTTATTAGTGAACAAGGAAAAATATTATCTAGACGGGTGAATAGATTGACTTTAAAACAACAACGATTAATTACTGTTGCTATAAAACAAGCTCGTATTTTATCTTCGTTACCTTTTCTTAATAATGAGAAACAATTTGAAAGAAGCGAGTCGACCACTAGAACTACAGGTCTGAGAACTAAAAATAAATAATTCTTCAATTGAATCAAATTCCAATCCGAACTCAAACGCAAATTTACGTTTTGTTCGAAAAATATGAGAATCCAGATTTGATTATTTGATTATCGTGTCGTAAGAAAAAAAAGAATTGGGAAAGAAGAATAAATATTTTTTTATTGAACGTGTTTGTTCATTTTGATAACTTTCTCATAGGATGATATTTTATCATACTAATTTCTACTCTACCTTCCCGGAGTTCATTCTCCAGGGAACTCCATTTAAAATAAAACATTCCAACGGATTCCTTCCAATCTCCTTATTTTATGATCTCATTAGAAATCATATAAAAACAATTCCTATTGAATATAGCTATTTGTGCAAGTATTTTACGATTAAGAAGCAACTGCCCTTTGTACAGATTGTGTATTAGTCTACTATAACTATAGTATACATTATTGTCTCGACTTACTGCATTTATCCGAGTGATCCACAAACGCCGAAAATCTCTCTTTTGCCTATCTCTATCCCGATGAGCTGAAACCAAAGCTCTTATTTTCTGTTGAGTAATAGTCCGGGTAAGTCTTGAATGAGCCCCTCGAAAGCTTGAGGCAAATAAACGAATTTTTGTTCTACGTCTTCGAGCTATATATCCGCGTTTAATTCTGGTCATTGAATAAATGAAACTTTGATGAATAACTAAGTGATTTCTTTTCTTTCAGTTATTTCCTTCCCCTTTCCTAGTCTATTAATAACAAAACGGATTCTTCCAATGTATAAAAAAAAATTCCAATGGCTTTTGCTACTATAACCTTCCCGACCACGATTTTTTTATAGGCTTTCGCCTCGAAATAAGAAATTTTTTTTGATACTAAATATCAAAAAAAACATAGTAAATAAAATAGTAAATCAAAAAGTAGTAAATATAAATGGGTATAGTGGGTTCCATCGTTTCTATGGTTTCTTCTTAAACGGTGAGGTCTTCTCTATACACCGGAGCCCCTTCTTTCATTTTTTCATTTAATGAATGTTATTGTTAACTTGTACAGTTCACACTTTTTGGCTCTACCCATAATTATCTAGTAATAGGTCTTTCACAATGAAACCCACCGATACAGTAACGGTATTTAATTATGAAGATTAGCTGAGTAGCTGACCCTGTTAGTCCGTTCTTGCAAGAGTCAAGAATAAGGGCATAACCTTTCTGCTTTTTAAATAGGATTTCCCTGCTTAATGGATAAATTTTTCTACCAATGGGGAATTCTTTCTCGTCGTAAATTAAAAATTGAAATGATTGGATTTAGCACCCATGAAAACCATAAATTTGATAACACAATAGAAAGATATGATAGATCTTTTTTATTTTTAGATTTACCTTTTTTAGTTTTAGATAGTGAATGGGCTTCTTTCATTCTATCCTATTCATTGGTACTGATCGCCAATACTGGATCAATTGTTTTCTTTCTTTTGGCCTAGCACATTATCTGAACGAGTCGCACATACACCCTAGTACATGTTCCTCGTCGCTGAGGACATCCCTTAAGAGCAGGAGATTTCGTGACATTTTTGATTGACTGTCTTGTGTTTCTAATAAGTTGTTTAATAGTTGGCATGTTGAATCATATACATAATGAGCTGGTTTAGATCGATCCTAACCGGATGATTATGAATCATTTATATATTAATAGATGAATTTTGAATTAATAGAATATTAAACCCGGTAAGACGATAAAATAGCAAATCCCGGATTTGCGTGAAATCCCTGTTCTGTTAGTTTTTGTTATTTTTTAACCGCTACACGATCAACAATTCCATGAGCTTGGGCTTCTGTTGCTGACATAAAAATATCTCTTTCCATGTCTTCGGAAACAACCCATAAAGGTTTGCCTGTTCTTTGTACATAAACCCTTGTGATGGTTTCGCGTAGCTTCAGTAGTTCTTCCGCTTCCAGGACAAATTCTCCCGTCTGTGCCTCATAAAAACCACTAGCAGGTTGATGCATCATTACCCTGATAATATAACATAATAGACAGTTCCTCCATCTTGCATGATGAAAGTCGAAGAGATAAAGAATAATAAAAAAAAAGAGTACGAAAAAAAGATAGAATTGAACAACCGTACAGGCATCTTTTGCGCATTGCATACGGCTCTACAATGGAATTCACTTTTACTTTTTTTTTACCTTACTTACATCGAAGAAATAGGCAAAAAAAAAATAAATATATATGTTGTATATTTATGTTATATTTTATTATATATTTATGTCATATATTGTAGGGTCTATCAGATTCATATAGGTAAATGATCCACTAACCACCCTTCCTTTTGGAGTAGTTAAAAAATACTATGATGGCTCCGTTGCTTTATAATTTCGTCTGTTATTTAGCAATCCCAAAGTTTCTTTTTTTTTTTTTTCGTATTCTTTCATAACATAAATATTGTTATCTTCGGTGTGAAACCAAAAAAGTTTGTGACGCTGAAATGGGTCTTCCGATAGATCAGATAAAATTGGAAATACCCTTTATCTCATACTACTCTTTCGATACATAATGTAAGTATTTTGAAAAATTTTTCTTTTTATATCGAATTCGAAGTGCCATGCTATTATTACTTAATATTCATATTTCATATAGCGCGAAGGCATAGTCTTCTTTTTTTCTCTCAAATCAAATAAAAAACTCATTGGCGCCAAGCGTGAGGGAATGCTAGACGTTTGGTAATTTCTCCTCCGACCAGAATAAAAGATCCCATTGAAGCGGCTAATCCCATGCATACTGTCTGTATATCTGGTCGCACAAATTGCATAGCATCATAAATAGCTACTCCGGGTATTAGCCATCCGCCAGGAGAGTTTATAAACAAATACAGATCTTTGGTATCGTTATCCATACTGAGATATACCATAAGAGCAATAAGTTGATTCGAGATCTCGTTATCAATCGGTTGGCCTAAAAAAAGTAATCTTTCTCGATAAAGTCGGTTGATTGGGATAAAATTGTATCCCTTAGGAACCGTACGGGCACCTTTTGATGCATACGGTTCAACACAAATTGCGAAAACAAACAAAGAATCAATGTGTAGATTCTAGCTTTCTTTCTTTTTTCATATTCATAGCAGGCTCCTTTTAGCTTGTAACAAAGGGGAGCTTTTTCTTTCATGTTTCAAGAAAGATGAGTTTTGGCCTGTTTTAATTTATATATAACTATATAAATTAAAAACCTATAAATAAAAAAAAAAAATTCACTAAACTTATCGGACTAACTTCTCATTGATGTATTGTTTCATCGGGATCCAATCCAAATCGCGATGTAATTTTCTTGTTCCTGAACGGTCTTTTTCAACTTTTTTTAGGTTTAGGCTCTACTCCGAATAAAGATCTGCCCGATTTGGATTTGCACATATAGGACAAATGCCCCAATACCACGTCTTTTTGCTACGACTTCCTTTTTTTTTTTATTCCATGTCTCCCGCCAAATAGTAAATATTCAATGCATCCATCACCATCACATTACTCGATTGATTAACAGTTTGAGATCATTATTATATATTATAAATGGAAAATCTTTATAAATATCATATTCTATTTATAAATAGAATATGATATAAGTGGTAATCATAGATATATTACCAATTGGTTTTTTTTTTTCTAAACGGAGCCTGTATATTTCATTTTTTTGGTCTAACCAAGCCAACCATAAATTATAAATTATTATAATTGAGAATATTAATCTGTATACCCCCCTAAAAAATAGATTGAATTGCACTTCATTGCATTTCACGCTCCAAATTTTTGGATGATTCAATCAACCTTTCTTGGGCGAAAGAGGGGATATCTCGATCGGGTAAGAGAACGGGGAAATACCATATGACCAAATATATCTGACAAGTCGCACTATATGTCAATCCACGTTGCATTTTCCTCTCCAGGGTTTCGAAAAGGAACTTTTGGAACACCAATAGGCATTAAATGAAATAAAAATTAATTACTATAGCTCACTTTGATGTGAAAGCGTAACAATGTATTTATTGTCTTAATAATATTGTTCTTTATCATATTTTATCCATAGATTGAATAAGTTTATAAAAAAGGAAGACAGAAATACTAAAGGAAAATTCTTTCAAATAGGTCCTTTGAATTGAATGATGAACAAAAAAAAATATAAATGCAGTCACTCATATAAAAGGTATCAACCTCTTACCATTGCGTATTGGTACTTATCGGGTGTAGAATAGATCTGCTTCTTTTTGTTCCTACAAACAAAATTGTTCCATTATTAATAATATTAATAAAAGACATTATTACTAAAAGAATAGAACAAATATTAATCCTTTCCCCGAGATAATCCACTCAAAGGGGAAGGTCCATAGTATAGTTTTTTTCCAGTGCAATAAAGTTACATAGTGTCTATTTTTCGTTGATAGAGGGGTATTTCCATGGGTTTGCCTTGGTATCGTGTTCATACCGTCGTATTGAATGATCCCGGTCGTTTGCTTGCTGTCCATATAATGCATACAGCTCTGGTTGCTGGTTGGGCCGGTTCGATGGCTCTATACGAATTAGCAGTTTTTGATCCCTCTGACCCTGTTCTTGATCCAATGTGGAGACAAGGTATGTTCGTTATACCCTTCATGACTCGTTTAGGAATAACCAATTCATGGGGCGGTTGGAGTATCACAGGAGGGACTATAACGAATCCGGGTATTTGGAGTTACGAAGGCGTGGCCGGTGCACATATTGTGTTTTCTGGCTTATGCTTTTTGGCAGCTATCTGGCACTGGGTGTATTGGGATCTAGAAATATTTTGTGATGAACGTACAGGAAAACCCTCTTTGGATTTGCCCAAAATCTTTGGAATTCATTTATTTCTCTCAGGGTTGGCTTGCTTTGGTTTTGGCGCATTTCATGTAACAGGATTGTATGGTCCGGGAATATGGGTATCCGATCCTTATGGACTAACCGGAAGGGTACAATCTGTAAATCCGGCGTGGGGTGTGGAAGGTTTTGATCCTTTTGTTCCGGGAGGAATAGCCTCTCATCATATTGCAGCAGGTACCTTGGGCATATTGGCGGGTCTATTCCATCTTAGTGTCCGTCCGCCCCAACGTCTATACAAAGGATTACGTATGGGAAATATTGAAACTGTCCTTTCCAGTAGTATCGCTGCTGTCTTTTTTGCAGCTTTTGTGGTTGCTGGAACTATGTGGTATGGTTCGGCAACTACCCCGATTGAATTATTTGGTCCCACTCGTTATCAATGGGATCAAGGATACTTCCAACAAGAAATATATCGACGAGTTGGTGCTGGGCTAGCCGAAAATCAAAGTTTATCCGAAGCTTGGTCTAAAATTCCTGAAAAATTAGCTTTTTATGATTACATCGGCAATAATCCAGCAAAGGGGGGATTATTCAGAGCGGGCTCAATGGACAATGGGGATGGAATTGCTGTTGGGTGGTTAGGACACCCTGTTTTTAGAGATAAAGAGGGGCGTGAACTTTTTGTACGTCGTATGCCTACTTTTTTTGAAACATTTCCGGTTGTTTTGGTAGACGGAGACGGAATTGTTAGAGCCGATGTTCCTTTTAGAAGGGCAGAATCGAAATACAGTGTCGAACAAGTAGGTGTAACTGTTGAGTTCTATGGTGGCGAACTCAATGGAGTCAGTTATAGTGATCCCGCTACTGTGAAAAAATATGCTAGACGTGCTCAATTGGGTGAAATTTTTGAATTAGATCGTGCTACTTTGAAATCCGACGGTGTTTTTCGTAGCAGTCCGAGGGGTTGGTTTACTTTTGGACATGCTTCGTTTGCTCTTCTCTTTTTCTTCGGACACATTTGGCATGGTGCTAGAACCTTGTTCAGAGATGTTTTTGCTGGGATTGACCCAGATTTGGATGCTCAAGTAGAATTTGGAGCATTCCAAAAACTTGGAGATCCAACTACAAGAAGACAAGTAATCTGATACAATATTGTTTTGTTATTTTTCGTCTTTAGTTTTGTGAAAAACTGTAGGGTACCAGATAAATCTTGATTTGAATCGCTACCTTTTCTTTGACTCTTGCTCTTTCTTTATCCGGGAGACGATCCCCAATAAACAGGTATGGAAGCTATAATTGTAAACCACGATCGAATCTATGGAAGCATTGGTTTATACATTCCTCTTAGTCTCAACTTTAGGAATAATTTTTTTCGCTATCTTTTTTCGAGAACCACCTAAAGTTCCAACTAAAAAGGTGAAATGATTTTTCATTATCTCAATTGAAAGTAATGAGCCTCTCAATATTGAGAGGCTCATTACCTCAACTAGTCTCCGTGTTCCTCGAATGGATCTCTTAGTTGTTGAGAGGGTTGCCCAAAAGCAGTATATAAGGCGTACCCAGTAAAACTTACAAGTAAACCCGATATAAAGATGGCAACTAGGGTTGCTGTTTCCATTATTATATAGTTTCAAGTTTCAAGACCACAATGGATCTATGATAAGATCATTTATTTACAACGGAATGGTATACAAAGTCAACAGATCTCAATGAATATAAAATACGATTTATGGCTACACAAACCGTTGAGAGTAGTTCTAGATCTGGTCCAAGACGAACTACTGTAGGGAGTTTATTGAAACCATTGAATTCAGAATACGGTAAAGTGGCTCCTGGGTGGGGAACTACTCCTTTGATGGGTATCGCAATGGCCCTTTTTGCGGTATTCCTATCTATTATTTTGGAGATTTATAATTCTTCCATTTTACTGGACGGAATTGGAACGAATTAGATTCACAAGAACTAGTAACTAGCTTTTCAATACAAAGTGAAGCATTTAGGTCTCTGATTTTTATCCCATTCTATTTTGGTAGTTCGATCGTGGAATTTCTTTGTTTCTGTAGTTCCGGAATATGAGTGTGTGACTTGTTATAATTGATCCTATGGATAGTACAGAGAATGCGTCTGTCATCTTGATCGAGATGGTTTTACTTCGTCGGATATTCATTCTAGTATCTGAAGCACGGAATATAGGAAATAGATTACAAAGTATTATTAGCACTATGATTCATACTTAATATTCAGACCTCGTGTCCGGACTTTCATTTTTTTTCTTCAAAGGGTTATATTTAGAAGTTATAAATCGAAAGATTTTTATTCTTTCAAACTCCTATTTATGCTTATTTTGATCAAAGGACAAAGGTGTCTTTGGATTTTTATTCATTCTAGTTATTCATTGAATAAGTGATAATCTAAGAGTTCTTACTCAAGGAATTTTTGGAATTTGTTTATATTTATAAAGGGTTTTATTGAATCATCGTGGTTCTAGTATGAATCTGGGGTTTTAATTGATTCATAGGGTCTTAACAAGAGAATTCCTATCAATAATAAAGAAAACAGTAGTAAAGGCGCATTACACACAATAAAAAAAAAAAAAAAAAAAAAAAAATAGGTAAATAGAAGATTCAAGAGGCCTATAATCATCACCATAGAGACAAACGAGCCGACTTGATGTTTTGGCATTATAACCACAAGAAAGAACTTTCGGATTTTTATTCTTTTGTATCTTCAGAAACGATTGAATCATAGAATTAAGAAGTTTCGAACTTAACTATTACACATATCCGGTAGAACTAGTATTTTG